ATATTTGAGACAAGAAATGAATCCTAATTTTCGGATGACTGATCCCTCTAATCCAGTCCATCTAATGTCTTTTTCGGGAGCTCGAGGAAATGCATCTCAGGTACATCAATTAGTAGGTATGAGAGGATTAATGTCGGATCCCCAAGGACAAATGATTGATTTACCCATTCAAAGCAATTTACGCGAAGGACTTTCTTTGACAGAATATATAATTTCCTGCTACGGGGCTCGAAAAGGAGTCGTGGATACTGCTGTACGAACATCAGATGCTGGATATCTCACGCGTAGACTTGTTGAAGTAGTTCAACACATTATTGTACGTAGAACAGATTGTGGTACTATCCGAGCTATTTCCGTGAGTCCTCGAAACGGGGTGACAGAAAAAATTTTTGCCCAAACCCTAATTGGTCGTGTATTAGCAGACGATATATATATGGGGATACGATGCATTGCCGCTCGAAATCAAGATATTGGGATTGGACTTGCCAATCGATTCATAACCCTTCGAGCACAACCAATATATATTCGAACCCCTTTTACTTGCAGGAATACATCTTGTATCTGTCAATTATGTTATGGAAGAAGCCCCACTCACGGCGACCTGGTCGAGTTGGGGGAAGCCATAGGTATTATTGCGGGTCAATCAATTGGGGAACCGGGGACTCAACTAACATTAAGAACTTTTCATACGGGTGGAGTATTCACAGGCGGTACTGCCGAACATGTACGAGCTCCTGCTAATGGAAAAATAAAGTTCAATGAGTATTTGGTTCATCCCATACGTACCCGTCATGGGCATCCTGCTTTTCTATGTTCTATAAACTTGTATGTAACTATTGAGAGTCGGGATATTATACATAGTGTGAATATTCCACCAAAAAGTTTGATTTTAGTTCAAAATGATCAATATGTAGAATCTGAACAAGTGATTGCCGAGATTCGTGCCGGAACGTCTACTTTTCATTTTAAAGAGAGGGTTCGAAAACATATTTATTCTGAATCAGAGGGAGAAATGCACTGGAGTATTGATGTCTACCACGCACCTGAATATACATATAGTAATGTTCATCTATTACCAAAAACAAGTCATTTATGGATATTAGCGGGGGGTCCGTGCAGATCCAGTATAGTGTCTTTTTCGCTTCACAAGGATCAAGATCAAACGAATGTTCATTCTTTTTCTGTCGACGAAAGATATAGCTCTGACCTCTCAATCACTAAGGATCGAGTAAGACAGAAATTGTTGGATCCTTCTGGTACTCGTAAAAAAGATAGGGAAAGTCTTGATTATTCAAGACTTGATCGAATTATATCCAATGGTCATTGGAATTTCATATACCCTTCGATTCTCCAAGAGAATTCTGATTTCTTGGCGAAAAGACGAAGAAATAAATTTATCATCCCATTACAATACGATCAAGAACGAGAGAAAGAATTAATACCCTCTTTTGGTATTTCTATTGAAATACCCATAAATGGTATTTTACGTAGAAATAGTATTCTTGCTTATTTTGATGATCCACGATACAGAAGAAAGAGTTCGGGAATTACTAAATATGGGACCGCGGAGGTGGATTCAATAGTAAAAAAAGAAGATTTGATTGAGTATCGAGGAGCAAAAGAATTTAGTCCGAAATACCAAATGAAAGTAGATCGGTTTTTTTTTATTCCCGAAGAGGTGTATATCTTACCCGGATCTTCGTCTATAATGGTCCGGAACAATAGTATCATTGGAGTAGATACACAACTCGCTTTAAATACAAATACAAGAAGCCGAGTAGGTGGATTAGTCCGAGTGGAGAGAAAAAAAAAAAGTATTGAACTGAAAATCTTTTCTGGAGATATTCATTTTCCCGGAGAGACAGATAAGATATCCAGACACAGTGGCATTTTGATACCACCAGGAACGGAAAAAAAAAATTCTAAAGAATCAAAAACAAAATCGAAAAATTGGATCTATGTCCAACGGATTACACCTATCAAAAAAAAGTATTTTGTTTTGGTTCGACCCGTAGTCACATATGAAATAGCTGATGGGATAAATTTAGCAAAACTTTTCCCTCAAGATCTCTTGCAGGAAAAAGAAAATGTCCAGCTTAGAGTTGTCAATTATATCCTTTATGGAAATGGAAAGTCAATTCGAGGAATTTATCACACAAGTATTCAATTAGTTCGGACTTGCTTAGTATTGAATTGGAACCAAGAAAAAAACGGTTCTATGGAAGAGGTTCATGCTTCCTTTGTTGAAGTAAGGGCAAATGATCTGATTCGTGATTTCATAAGAATTGAATTAGTAAAATCTACTATTTCATATACCGGAAAAAGGTACGATACGGCAGGTTCGGGATTGATTCCTGATAATAGATTAGATCGCACCAATATCAATCCTTTTTATTCCAAAGTGAAGATTCCATTAGTTACCCAGCATCAAGGAACTATTGGTACGTTGTTGAATCGAAATAAGGAGGGCCAATCTTTGAGAATTTTGTCATCATTCAATTGTTTTGGAGTTGGTCCATTCAACGGTTCGAAATATAACAATGTGGTAAAAGAATCGAATCCCATAACCCCAATTAGGGGTTTGTTGGGCCCCTTAGGTACAATAGTACCTAAAATAGTGAACTTTTATTCATCTTACCATTTAATAACTCATAATCAGATCTTGTTAAACAAATATTGGCTATTTGACAATTTTAAACAGACTTTCCAAGTGCTTCAAGTACTTAAATACTGTTTAATAGATGAAAATAAGAGGATTTATAATCCCAGTCCATGCAATAACATCATTTTGAATCCATCCCATTTGAATTGGTGCTTTCTACATTACAATTATTGTGAAGAGACACCCACAATAATTAGCATTGGACAATTTATTTGTGAAAATATATGTCTATTTAAATATGGACCACACATAAAAAAATCTGGTCAAATCTTAATTGTTCATGTTGACTCTTTAATTATAAGATCAGCTAAGCCTTATTTGGCCACTCCAGGAGCGACTGTTCATGGACATTATGGAGAAACCCTTTCTGAAGGAGATACATTAGTTACATTTATATATGAAAAATCTCGATCTGGTGACATAACGCAAGGTCTTCCAAAAGTGGAACAAATCTTAGAAGTGCGTTCGATTGGTTCAATATCAATGAACCTTGAAAGGAGAGTTGAAGGTTGGAACGAGCGTATACCAAGAGTTCTTGGAATTCCTTGGGGATTCCTAATTGGAGCTGAGCTAACCATAGCCCAAAGTCGTATTTCTTTGGTTAATAAGATCCAAAAGGTTTATCGATCCCAGGAGGTACAGATCCATAATAGACATATAGAGATTATTGTATGGCAAGTAACATCAAAAGTGTTGGTTTCAGAAGATGGAATGTCTAATGTTTTTTTACCTGGAGAACTAATCGGATTGTTGCGAGCGGAACGAGCAGGACGTGCTTTAGACGAAGCAATCTGTTATCGGGCAATTTTATTGGGAATAACGAGGGCATCTCTGAATACTCAAAGTTTCATATCCGAAGCAAGTTTTCAAGAAACTGCTAGAGTTTTGGCAAAAGCTGCTCTACGGGGTCGTATTGATTGGTTGAAGGGTCTGAAAGAAAATGTTGTTTTGGGGGGGATTATCCCTGTCGGTACTGGATTCAAAAAATTAGTGCACCCTTCAAGGCAAGACAAAAACATTCATTTGGAAATAAAAAAGAAAAATCTATTCGAGTTGGAAATGAGAGATATTTTGTTACACCATAGAGAATTTTTTTGTTCTTGCGCCCCAAGGAATTTCTATGACACACCAGAAAAATCATTTAAGCGAATTCATAATTCTTAAGGAGATATTTTTCTTTTTTACTTTACTAGTTATTGATTGGGTACTAAATAAAATGAAGAAATTAAGTTAAGTAATAAAAAAATTAATGGTTTGGGCTGTGTATCAACGGGCAATCCCGGCAGAAGGTTCCGTAGGAACAATTTTTTATTTGTTAAAAAAAAAAGAAAGCGTGGGAAAGATGACAAGAAGATATTGGAACATCCATTTGGAAGAGATGATGGAAGCAGGAGTTCATTTTGGTCATGGTACTAAGAAATGGAATCCTAGAATGACCCCTTACATCTCCGCAAAGCGTAAAGGTATTCATATTATAAATCTCACTAGAACTGCTCGTTTTTTATCGGCAGCCTGTGATTTAGTTTTTGATGCAGCAAGTCGAGGAAAAAACTTCTTAATTGTTGGTACCAAAAATAAAGCAGCAGATTTAGTAGCATCAGCTGCAATAAGGGCTCGATGTCATTATGTTAATAGAAAATGGCTCGGCGGTATGTTAACGAATTGGTCCACTACGGAAACGAGACTTCATAAGTTCAGAGACTTAAGAGCAGAACAAAAGATGGGGAAACTCAACCGTCTCTCTAAAAGAGATGCAGCAATGTTGAAGAGAAAATTATCTACTTTGCAAACATATCTGGGTGGGATCAAATATATGACTGAATTGCCCGATATTGTAATAATCGTTGATCAGCAAAAAGAATATACAGCTCTTCGAGAATGTGTCATTTTGGGAATTCCGACGATTTGTTTAATCGATACAAATTGTGACCCAGATCTCGCAGATATTTCGATTCCAGCCAACGATGACGCTATAGCTTCAATCCGATTGATTCTTAACAAATTGGTATCCGCAATTTGTGAGGGCCGTTCTAGCTATATAAGAAGTCGTTGATTATGTTATGATTAAGAATAATAATAATAAGATTAGTTAATTATTTTTATTTATTGGATCGGTTACTATTCTTGTCTTTCATTTTTAAAAAGAGATAAAATGGGATATTGAAATTATGTTATGCGATTTCTTGGTATCCTAACTATATAATTAATGATGAAAGTAGATGAGTCGAGAAAGAGATGGTTGAATCAAAATAATTCTTTTTTTCAGTTCGATTTCTGTCAGAGGACAATATGAATGTTATACCATGTTCCATTAAAACACTCAAAGGGTTATACGATATATCAGGTGTAGAAGTAGGCCAACATTTATATTGGCAAATAGGAGGTTTACAAATTCATGCCCAAGTACTTATCACTTCTTGGGTCGTAATTGCTATCTTATTAGGTTCAGTCATCATATTCGTTCGGAATCCACAAACCATTCCGACCGACGGTCAGAATTTCTTCGAATATGTCCTTGAATTTATTCGAGACTTGAGCAAAACTCAGATTGGAGAAGAATATGGCCGTTGGGTTCCCTTTATTGGAACTATGTTCCTATTTATTTTTGTTTCGAATTGGTCAGGGGCCCTTTTCCCTTGGAAAATCATACAGTTACCTCATGGGGAGCTAGCCGCCCCCACAAATGATATAAATACTACTGTTGCTTTAGCTTTACTCACGTCAGTAGCATATTTTTATGCGGGTCTTACCAAAAAAGGATTGGGTTATTTCGGAAAATACATTCAACCAACTCCAATACTTTTACCAATTAACATCCTAGAAGATTTCACAAAACCTTTATCTCTTAGTTTTCGACTTTTCGGGAATATATTAGCTGATGAATTAGTAGTTGTTGTTCTTGTTTCTTTAGTACCTTTAGTAGTTCCTATACCTGTCATGTTTCTTGGATTATTTACAAGCGGTATTCAAGCTCTTATTTTTGCAACTTTAGCCGCGGCTTATATAGGGGAATCCATAGAGGGTCATCATTGATTAGTTTTCGAAATAGTCTTTATTTTTAAGCTTATCCCAATTGAGGCAATGCATTTGGTTCTTAGTTGAGGAACATAATATATATAAATACATATATATATGACTAGAGTTGTAGGAGGAAAGATAGACGATATTACGAAATGGCGTATGCATTAGTGGGGGTCACCACTAGATATATGGAATGTTTATAAGGCCAGCCACAGCCCCTGTATACTTTTCGAAGAATTCTTCTCGAATCTGATTCAATATAAAAATAAAATGTGGGCAGTTTACGTTATGAAAGAAACAAATGTATATGTGATATTAGATATATACTAGTTATATAGGGGTTATCTCTATCTATATTAATTTCATTATTTTTTTTATTTTATTCGAAGTTTTAGTTACTTCGACTCAATAGATTTTTGTGATCAAATAAGTAATAATTTATTGGTTGATTGTATCATTAACCATTTTTTTTTGGTGCGAGGAACCTATCATCATGAATCCACTGATTTCTGCCGCTTCCGTTATTGCTGCTGGATTGGCCGTAGGGCTTGCTTCTATTGGACCTGGAGTTGGTCAAGGTACTGCTGCAGGCCAAGCCGTAGAAGGTATTGCGAGACAACCAGAAGCAGAAGGAAAAATACGAGGTACTTTATTACTTAGTCTAGCTTTTATGGAAGCTTTAACAATTTATGGACTGGTCGTGGCATTAGCACTTTTATTTGCGAATCCTTTTGTTTAATTTAATCCTAGAATGAAAATGGAAAAAAGTACGTTACCCACTTTTTTTTATTTTATTAACTCGTTTTCATTTGCTTCTGTGAATTATATCAATACTTTATTCCTACAATTATGTATTTGTTTGTTGCGACAATACCCCGGGAAGGAGTGATTTGAAGATGAGGAATTAGTGGATTCACTCGCTTTCTTCCTTCCCGTTCTTAGTTTAAATTTTGATTTTTCTTTTAGGAAGTGTTTGAAGAAAGGAGATATTTTGCAATTGATACGAGACTCAGGACCTAACTTAATAAGTATCTTATCGGATACTTCTACTTCAAAAAAAATAAGAAATTTTGTAATTCTCAATCTCAAATTCAATAAAGAAATTTAATCTACTCCCATTAAAAAAAAATGGGAAATTAAGAAAATGAAATCGATAAAAAAAGGGCGAGTCAAGTGATACAAAAAGAACTCTGTTCTTTCTTAGTCCTATCTATAAGAGGAGAGTATATGAAAAATGTAACCGATTCCTTCGTTTCCTTAAGCCACTGGCCATCCGCCGGGAGTTTCGGGTTTAATACCGATATTTTAGCAACAAATCCAATAAATCTAAGTGTAGTGCTTGGTGTATTGATTTTTTTTGGAAAGGGAGTGTGTGCGAGTTGTATATTTCATGAATAGGTTGGATCTAACCGACTGCACTTTATTTATGTTATTATATATTTTTATAGGATAAATAGGAAAAAGTGCACAATCTCGACGAATTCCTTCTGAGTAAATTCATAAATCATATGTAAGAACCATAGCATTTCGTTATTCATTGGTAAGTCAACTTTGATTCTCTATCAACCAACCAATAATGTGAGACCATTAACATGGTTAAAGCTAAACTGTTTGAAGTCCGGGCACAACATGGTACTCTTTCTACCACTACGTTAATAACGAAATGGTTTAAAAAAGAATAGTTGATAATTTTTCCGATATAGAACACTCATATCGATAAAATGATTTGAACTATTTATTAGAATAAATAAGGGGCGCCTTGCTCTTTATTATATATTATATTATCCAATGTCGAATCGACAACCTATGTTATGTAT